TCTTGGATATATATACTATCGTAAATAAGAAAATTAAAGATTGATTTTGTATAGCCAATTTTAATCAATCTTAATGACTCCTCGTTACTGTTCATAAGATAAGTAATAGGTAGGGATGACAGGATTTGAACCCGTGACATTTTGTACCCAAAACAAACGCGCTACCGAGCTGCGCTACATCCCTTTGAATTGGCCTACAGTAGTATTGTAGAGAATCCCTGTCTTGTTTTCCACATCTTTATTTCTTTCAGTGCTATACCCAATTATCTTGTCATTTCTTATTTTTTTTTTAATCTCATATCATATAACATATAATAATAGACTTATATTATATACGTACTAAAGAAATATGAAACTCGCCGTAAAAAAATGAATATTTTTCGGGAATTCTCAGACAGAAAGGGACGTATTTTTTTTCTTTTAAGAAAAGGAATATCTACTGTACTGAATCGTTGTACATTTCAACAAGTTATACATTTTAATTTGCATTAGGGATTCTGCGTACAAATCCAAGTGTCAGTCATTAACTACATATACACATCTGGTCATATATGTAATAGCATTATGTATTACAAATTGTAATAAAATTACAATAATAAATAACAAAGAAGGAGGATTTTAAATGCGAAATCTAAAAACATACCTTTCCGTGGCACCGGTAGTAAGTACTCTATGGTTTGGGTCTTTAGCAGGTTTATTGATAGAGATCAATCGTTTATTTCCAGATGCGTTGATATTCCCTTTTTTTTCATTATAGTAATTGAGATAGGAAGGGGTGAAGAAAATTAGAGATACAATCAAATATCTGTGACTAATCCCCCCCTTACTCTTCTTTTCTTCTTTTTTTTTTATAATTAAAATAAATTCGAAAATAAAAAGAAGAAAAGTGGGTTCACCCTAGTTAAACTAAGAACTCGGGTTTCCAGGTCCAAAATTAAATTAATTAATAATAGAGTGAGAAAGAAAATGGAATAGTTGTAGCATGGCAACAATATCATACAAGAAAATTCAATGAAAAAGAAAATTTAAATACTGTACAGCGATTATAAATTATAAATATATAGTTAGAAATCATTATATTACTTATTATTACTATATTGATAGATTGCAACGAAATCTTTCATAATTGGATTTCAAGTTAGCAACTTCTATTTTTTTCCTTCCTTTCTTCTTCTTCGCTTCGGATCGGAAAATAGAAAGATAGAAGAGTTGAGTCAATCAAAAATCCAAAGGAGGTTCATGGCCAAGAGTAAAGATGCCCGAATAACGATTATTTTGGAATGTACCAGTTGTGTTCGAAACCGTGTTAATAAGGAATCAATGGGCATTTCCCGATATATTACTCAAAAAAATCGACATAATACGCCTAGTCGATTGGAATTGAGAAAATTCTGTCCCTCTTGTTACAAACATACGATTCACGGGGAGATAAAGAAATAGATCGAATCGATCGCTTGCGTGTCCGCCTTCCATTCCAAGGAAGACGAAAAACGACATATTATATATAACAGATCATATATTTATTTAAATATAAACAAAACAAAGCAATTCTATTTTGAAATTCGAAATCATTTTTGATTCGATCAAAATAGCATTAGGATTTTCGAGACAAGGAATAAAAAAAACATGGATAAATCCAAGCGACTCTTTCTTAAATCTAAGCGATCTTTTCGTAGGCGTTTGCCCCCGATACAATCGGGGGATCGAATTGATTATAGAAACATGAGTTTAATTAGTCGATTTATTAGTGAACAAGGAAAGATATTATCTAGACGGGTGAATAGATTGACCTTAAAACAACAACGATTAATTACTATTGCTATAAAACAAGCTCGTATTTTATCTTTGTTACCCTTTCTTAATAATGAGAAAGAGTTGGAAAGAAGCGAGTCGACTCCTAGAACTACTGGTCTTAGAATTAAAAATAAATAAGCTTGCTCTTCTTCAATTGAATCAAAATAAAATTCCAATCCGAATTCAAATGCAAATTGACAGTTTGTTCAAAAAATCTGAAAATTCCAATTTTATTGTTGTGTCGTAAGAAAAAAAGGAATTGGGGAAGAAGAATAAATCTTTTTTTGATTGAACGTGTTTGTTCATTGCGATGACTTTATCATATTATATCCTATTTTATCATACTAATTTCTACTCTACTTTCCCAAGTTCATTTGCCAGGGAACTCCATTTAAAACATTTCACTGGATTTGATTTCTTTCAATCTCCTTAATCTTATTTTAAGATCTCATTGGAAATCATATAAAGACAATTCCTATTTAATATAGCTATTTGTGCAAGTATTTTACGATTAAGAAGCAACTGCCTCTTGTACAGATGGTGTATTAATTTACTATAACTATAGTATAGTTTATTGGATCGAATTACTGCGTTTATTCGAGTGATCCACAAACGACGAAAATCTCTCTTCTGCCTACCTCTATCCTGATGAGCCGAAACCAAAGCTCTTATTTTCTGTTGAGTAATAGTTCGAGTAAGTCTTGAACGAGCCCCTCGAAAGCTTGATGCAAATAAACGAATTTTGGTTCGACGTCTTCGAGCTATATATCCTCGTTTAATTCTAGTCATTGAATAAATGAAACTTTGATGAATAACTAATTGATTTCTTTTCTTTCAGTTATTTCCTTTCCCTTTCCTAGTCTATTAATAACAAAACGGATTCTTCCAATGTATAAAATAAGAATTCCAATGGCTTTTGCTATTCTAACCTTCCCGACCACGATTTTTTCTTTTTTTCTAGGCTTCTCGCCTCAAAATAAGAAATTGTATTGATACTAGGTATCAAAAAAACATAGTAAATAAAAAAGTAGTAAATAGAATATAGGTATAGTGGGTTCCATCGTTTCTATGGTTACTTCTTAAACGGTGAGGTCCTCTCTATACACCGGAGCCTCATTTAATTAATGCTATTGTTAACTTGTACAGTTCACACTCTTTGGCTCTACCCATAATTATCCAGTAATAGGTCTTTCACAACGAGACCACTTATACAGTAACGGTATTTAATTATGAAGATTAGCTGAGTAGCTGACCTTGTTAGTCCGTTTTTGCAAAAGTGAAGGGTAAAGGGTAAGGGCATAATCTTTCTGCTTTTAATTCTGCTTTTAAATAAAATAGGATTTCCCTGCTTAATGAATACCATTTGCTATCAATGGGGAATTCTTTCTCATCTTAAATTAAAAGTGTAAGTGATTGGATTTGTACCAATGGCAACCATAAATTAATTTGATACCACAATACAATAGAAGGTATGATAGATCTTTTTTAGATTTTTATCTATATTTAATTTTTCGTATCGTATAGTAAATGGTGGTCTTCATTCTATCCTATTCATTGGTATTGATCATTTATACCGGATCAATTGTTTTTGGCCTAGTCCATGATCTGAACGAGTCGCACATACACCCTAGTACATGTTCCTCGTCGCTGAGGACATCCCCGAAGAGCGGGGGATTTCGTGACATTTTTGATTGGCTGTCTTGTGTTTCTAATAAGTTGTTTAATAGTTGGCATGTTGAATCATATACATAATGGGCTGGTTTAGATCGATCCTAACCGGATAAGTATGAATCATTTTTATATTAATGGATTCATAGATTATTGTATTAAATCTGGTAAGAAGATAAGATCTCAAATTGTATATTTGCGCGAAATTCCTCTTATTTTTTATTCAACCGCTACAAGATCAACAAGTCCGTGAGCTTGGGCTTCTGTTGCTGACATAAAAACATCTCTTTCCATGTCTTCGGAAATAACCCATAAGGATTTGCCCGTTCTTTGTGCATAAACCCTTGTGATGGTTTCGCGAAGCTTCAGTAGTTCTTCCGCTTCCAGGATAAATTCTCCCGTCTGTGCCTCATAAAAAGAACTAGCAGGTTGATGGATCATTACCCTGATGATATAACATAATAAATAATTATTCTATCTCGCATGATGAAAGGCGAAAAATAAGAAAATTAAGAAAAAAGAAAGATAGAATTGAACAACCGTACAGGCATCTTTTGCACATTGCATACGGCTCTACAATGGAATTCACTTTTATACCTATAAACTACCTTTATACCTATAAACTACCTTACATCGAATAAATAGAAAAGAAATTATAGGGTCTATCATATTCACATAGGTGAATGATCCAACAACCACCCTTTCTTTTGGAATAGTTAAAAATATACTATGATGGTTCCGTTGCTTTATATATATATTAATTTCGTCTGTTATTTAGCAATCCCAAAGTTTCTTTTTTTTTTTACTTAATTTTTTTATATTTGAAAAAAAAAAAAGAGATTTTTTTTTGTATTCTTTCATAACAATAATATATATATTATTGTTAAGAGTTTTTCGGTGTAAAAACAAAAAAGTTTGTGACGCTGAAATGGGTCTCCTGATATATCAGATAAAATGGTAAAGACCTTTTATCTCATACTACTCTTTCGATACATAATGGAATGGAACGATTTTGAAAAAAAAAAAAGATTCTCGTATCGAATTCGAAGTGCCATGCTATTATTACTTAATATTTATATTTCATATATCGCGAAGGCATAGTCTTCTTTTTTCTCTCAAATCAAATAAAAAACTCATTGGCGCCAAGCGTGAGGGAATGCTAGACGTTTGGTAATTTCTCCTCCCACCAGAATAAAAGATCCCATTGAAGCGGCTAATCCCATGCATATTGTTTGTACGTCTGGTTGCACAAATTGCATAGTATCATAAATACCTAATCCAGGTATTACCCATCCGCCGGGAGAGTTTATAAACAAATAGAGATCCTTGGTATCATCCTCTATACTGAGATATACCATAAGACCAATAAGTTGATTCGAGATCTCGCTATCAACCTCTTGGCCTAAAAAAAGTAATCTTTCTCGATAAAGTCGGTTGATTGAGATAAAATTGTATCCCTTCGGAACCGTACATGCATCTTTTGATGCATACAGTTCAACACAAATCGCGAAAAAAACAAGAATCAATGTGTAGATTCTTGTTTTTTTTTCTTTTTTCATCGCAAGCTCTGTATAACTTGTAACAAAGGGGCTTTTTCTTTCATAAAAAAAAATATGAGTTTTGGTCTTTTTATATATATATAGTAAATAGAATTTCTATATATAAATAGAAATAAATAAAAATAAACTTATCGGATTAACTTCTCATTGATGTATTGTTTCATCGGAATCCAATCCAAATCACGATGTAATTTTCTTGTTCCTGAATGGTCTTCTTGAATTCTTTTAGGTTTATGCTCTACTCCGAGTAAAGATCGGACCGATTTTTATTTGCATATATAGGACAAATGCCTCAATACTACGTCTTTTTGCTACGACTTCTTTCTTTTTTAATTTATTTCATATCTCCCGCCAAATATAATATTAAATATTCAATATTCAATGCATTCATCATATTACTCGATTTATTAATAGTTTTAGATAACTTTAATTTTAGATAACTTTAATTATATTATTATATTAGAAATTATAAATCGAATATTCTATAATATAAATAGAATATGATATTAAGTAGAAATCATAGATATATTACCTATTGGTTTTTTTCTAAACGGAGCCTGGATAATTCATTTTATTGTTTGAACCAAGCCAACCATAAATTATTCTAATTGCTAATATTAATCTGTCTACCCCCTTAAAAAATAAATTTAATCGTACTTAATTGCATTTCACGCTCCAAATTTTGGATAATTCAATCAATCTTTGTTGGGCGAAAGGGAGGATATCTCGATCGGGAAAGAGAACGGGGAAATACCATATGACCCAATATATCTGACAAGTCGCACTATACGTCAACCCACGATGCATCTTCGTCTCCAGGACTTCGAAAAGGTACTTTTGGAACACCAATAGGCATTAAATGAAAGAAAAATTAAGTATTATATCTCACTTTGATGTGAAAGCGTAAAAATAGGTTTATTGTCTTAATAATATTTTGTCTTTTATCATATTTTATCCATAGATTGAAGAAGTTCATAAAAAAGGAAGACAGAATCAATAAAGGAAAATTCTTCCAAGTGGGGCCTTTGGATGATGAACAAATATATATGCAGTTACTCATATAAAATGCTATCAACGCCCTACCATTGCGTATTGGTACTTATCGGGTGTAGAATAAATCTGCTTCTTTTTGTTCCTACGAACAAAATTATTCTATTATTATTCAAAATTCAAAGACATTCTTACTAAAAGATATAGAACAAATATTAATCCTTTCCCCAAGATAATCCACTAAAAAAGTAAGGACCATACTATAGTTTTTTTAAAGTGCAATAAAGTTACATAGAGTCTATTTTTGATTGATATAAGGGGTATTTCCATGGGTTTGCCTTGGTATCGTGTTCATACGGTCGTATTGAATGATCCCGGCCGTTTGATTTCTGTCCATATAATGCATACAGCTCTGGTTGCTGGTTGGGCCGGTTCGATGGCTCTATATGAATTAGCTGTTTTTGATCCCTCTGACCCTGTTCTTGATCCAATGTGGAGACAGGGTATGTTCGTTATACCCTTCATGACTCGTTTAGGAATAATCAATTCATGGGGTGGTTGGAGTATTACGGGGGGGACTATAACGAATCCGGGTATTTGGAGTTATGAAGGTGTGGCTGGTGCACATATTGTGTTTTCTGGCTTGTGCTTTTTGGCAGCTATCTGGCATTGGGTGTATTGGGATCTAGAAATATTTTGTGATGAACGTACAGGAAAACCCTCTTTGGATTTGCCCAAGATCTTTGGAATTCATTTATTTCTCTCAGGAGTGGCGTGCTTTGGTTTTGGCGCATTTCATGTAACAGGATTGTATGGTCCTGGAATATGGGTATCCGATCCTTATGGACTAACGGGAAGAGTACAAGCTGTAAATCCAGCATGGGGTGTGGAAGGTTTTGATCCTTTTGTTCCGGGAGGAATAGCCTCTCATCATATTGCAGCAGGAACCTTGGGCATATTGGCGGGTCTATTCCATCTTAGTGTCCGTCCGCCCCAACGTCTATACAAAGGATTACGTATGGGAAATATTGAAACCGTCCTTTCCAGTAGTATCGCTGCTGTCTTTTTTGCAGCTTTTGTAGTTGCTGGAACTATGTGGTATGGCTCGGCAACTACCCCGATTGAATTATTTGGTCCCACTCGTTATCAATGGGATCAAGGATACTTCCAACAAGAAATATATCGAAGAGTTAGTGCTGGGCTAGCCGAAAATCAAAGTTTATCTGAAGCTTGGTCTAAAATTCCTGAAAAATTAGCCTTTAATGATTACATCGGCAATAATCCGGCAAAAGGGGGATTATTCAGAGCGGGATCAATGGACAACGGGGATGGAATAGCTGTTGGTTGGTTAGGACACCCAATTTTTAGAGATAAAGAAGGGCGTGAACTTTATGTACGTCGTATGCCTACTTTTTTTGAAACATTTCCGGTTGTTTTGGTAGACGGAGACGGAATTGTTAGAGCCGATGTTCCTTTTAGAAGGGCAGAA